TGTGCTTCAATATAATTACCTGGAGTAAGCGCTATAGCCTGTTTCCAATACTCAGCAGCTTGATCAAACCACGCCTCCGCAATTTCAGAATCACCCTGTAGAATGGCCTGTTCTCCGCGGTTGGAATAGGTGGTTCAATTCCTTCCCTTAGAACCGTACTTGAGAGTTTCCTACCTCATACGGCTCAGCAATCAATTCTTTTTTCGGTATCATCTTATATTTACCCTATTCCCCTAGACTAACTGAATTCTATTTATGAGAAATAAATCCCATTTTTCTTGGGTTAACCAGAAAAAATTAATTACATAAGTTTAAAATTCTAATTGTGATCAATAATTAGTTTTCTCTTTTTTCCCACCTTAAGAAAAATGAAACATAGATATCCCCTATATCGTTATAATTTTCCGAAAGGTAACTATCTCGGTTTCATATATGAAATTTATATAGAATCTTTGAAAAAGACTTTCTTCCATAAGAAAAAAGAACTTACTATCTTTGGGATCTGATGCTACACCGCTGCTCAATACTTTAGTGGATCGACTCTATTACATAAGTTGATTCCTAACTTTATATATCATTTCATGACATAAGTAAGCAGTTTTTAACTGTATCGACCCAAAAGCTCGCTAATTGATCTTTACGATGCTTTTTTTATCAATTTGATTCTTTATCCATAGAATATAGTATGTAGACTTTATCTATTTATTTCCTTTTTTGTTATCATGAGGTTTCTTTCCTTGCTACAGCTGGTAAAAATCGTTGCTTTGAACGATGCATATGTAGAAAGCCTTTTTTTTCTAGTATTGACTAGTTAATTTTATCTTTTTTCTTTCTTTCTATAGTGGAGATAGTCGCACGTAATGACAGATCACGGCCATATTATTAAAAGCTTGTGGTAAGAATGGGTTTCGTTCTAATGCCCGGAAATAGTATTCCAAAGCCTTTGTATGCTCCCCGTTGCTTGTGTGTATAAGGCCTATATTATAAAGTATATAACTTCTATCATAGGGATCAATTTCTGATCGCGTAGCTTCATAATAATTCTGTAAAGCTTCCGCATAATTTCCTTCGGATTGAGCTGACATCCGTTACGGTCGTTCATTTATTTTATTCAAAAAATCTCCGCTCCAGAACCGTACGTGAGATTTTCATCTCATACGGCTCCTCCCTTCTGTGCATAGTAGTAAGGGGAATAAGTCATGGAATCTAAATTTCACTATTCTCATTATGAACTGACAGGAGCTGGTATTTTTACAAGAAATCTCTAGCTAGCCTTCCCGAAAGAGGTTTTTTTAAGACCTATCATATTAGTACTAGATAGAAATGGTAACTCCAACGATTTCTTTGTCCTCAACGCTTACTATTTCCAGGAATTAGTCACTTCAACAATCTTTGATGGTTATACGAGTATCCAAAGTACGAGCGAGATGGATGTTTGTTGTCCCAACCATTCTTGTTAGCCCCGATACCGATAAGGAAAAGGGTAATTTTTACCAAAGTTTTTGTGTTGTTGATTCCTAGTGTAGTGCTTCTTCCCCTATGCCGCCTATTGGTACTAGTGGAGTAGGATTGACCTGCAATACAGAACCCATAGGTATAACCTTTCGTTTAATACTAAAATCGACACTAAAGGTATCTGAGGCTGGATCAATCGAGGATACACGACAGAAGGAATTGTTCTATCTCCAAACTTTACCTTCACTAAGCGTAACTTTATTTCAATAATTTGGTTCTTTATATTCCGAACTGCGTCTTTTTCTCGTAAGACTTCGTTGAGGGCTAAAAAAATAAGAACAAAAAATCAAATCACACCATCTCTATAATAGGTAAATGCTTTTTTTTCTCCTGAAGTTGTCGGAATTATTCGTAATAAAATATTAGCTATAATTGAGGAGGTCTTATCAATAAAATTTCCATTTATCCGAGATCTAGGCATAATTAGTAATCCATTCTATAATTCTTCTCATTACCCTCTCGGGGAAAATGATCCCACAAAAAGGAATTGTAGAGTACAAAATAACATAAAAACAGAAAAATTCTTGTGTACCTTCTGTTCAAATTTTACCTTTTTTTGACAAAGAAAGATGGGAGACTTTTGAATCAGATTGAATTTTCTAAAATATCAATTTTGTAGTATACAAATGCACGGAACTATTACTATTTCATCTAAGTTAGATAACCAAGGACTTTATTTTACTATGGATTCTTATAACTCGAATCCAATAACTCAATAAATTTAGATTTGGTTATGACCCAAAAAGGAAAAGGATGACTAATGATTATACAATTGAATAAAATGTCATAGAAAAATTCATGGTATGATTCATAAATTTATAATAGGGTAGATGGATGATAAGAGAGGTTGTTTATAAATATGGAATTGGAAAAGAAACTTTTTTTCCTATGGACTCACTATTCACTCGGTTTCTGGTCAATAATAGGATTATATAGGAAAGATGGCCGAGTGGTTGAAGGCGTAGCACTGGAACTGCTATGTAGGCTTTTTGTTTACCGAGGGTTCGAATCCCTCTCTTTCCGTTTCTGTTAATTCACCATCGTTACCAACTACAATATATCAAATCAAATAAAAACGAATATCATTATATTATTCCAACAGCTTTATTTGATATAAAATTATGATTCCTAATTACTGTGGTATGGGTACGTAAAAGAAAAATCTTGTGGAAAGAGCAAAAAAAAAAAATTCTACTGCGTATCAATTTGTAATACATGAATAACAAAATACGGATTAAGGCCCTTAGATCTATTTCCTTCGTCGAAAAAGGGACAGAATTGTCTAAACCCCTTTTCTTGTTATGTTCGTTAGGTTTAAGTCTGACGAGAATAATATTCTACGACTAACAACTCATTTATTTTTAAACCGATCCATTTACTATCTATTATTTTATTTACTAAGCCTTTATATTGGAATGAGTCAATAGTCAAATGGTTTGGCACTCCTTCCTGAGGAGATGAAGCAATATAATTTTGAATCAGAGCTTTTGATCTTTGTTTATCCTTCGTAGTAATAATATCTCGGGGTTTGCAACGATAACTTGGTATATCCACTATATGGCCATTAACTAAAATATGTCTATGGTTAACTAATTGCCTGGCTCCGGGAATGGTCGAAGCCATACCCAATCGAAAAAGGATATTATCCAACCGCATCTCAAGTAGTTGTAGTAAAACCTGGCCTGTTGACCCTTTGGCTTTTCCAGCGATATGCACATATCTAAGTAATTGTCGCTCTGTCAGACCATAATGAAAACGCAATTTCTGTTTTTCTTCTAAACGAATACGATATTGCGATCTTTTCCCGGAACGCAATGGGTTTTTAAGATCACTTCCGGATCTAGGTCTTTTACTAGTTAATCCCGGTAAAGCCCCCAGACGGCGTATTTTTTTGAAACGAGGTCCTCGGTAACGAGACATAAAGTAAAGACTCCTTTTTATTTTATTGAAATTTCATTCATTTTACAGAAGAAATCAAAATTAAGACTGAACTAAAGAATAAACAAAGCAAAGCGAAATCTATATAGAATGAAATGTATTGTGTTAATATCCAGATTTTTTGTTGTATATATATATATATATAGAAAGAAGATTAAGGCTCTGTTTTATGATTTATTATATATATATAAAATATAAATCTAATTGGATCTAATCAATTTTTTTTAGAATTACCACGACATAATAGATTAGTGACTCAACGTTTGTAGAAATGGAGAGGAGAGATTCTCAATTATGGAAAAATCGATATAGAAAAAAGCCGGCTATCGGACTCGAACCGATGACCATCGCATTACAAATGCGATGCTCTAACCTCTGAGCTAAGCGGGCTCACATAACAGAAATAATGCATAGGAATTCAAGAGACTACCAGATCCCCGCTATTGGCTGTAAAGTTCGTATGAACTATATATATATTATATATTTAATATAAACTATTTAATATAAACTATATATTATATATTCTAGTTCATAATTCTATCCATAACATAATATAACTAATAAAAAAATATAAAATTAATATGCAAATTAATATTAATAATATATTTAATAAATAAATAGAATAATATGACTAAATAGAATTCTATTCTAATAATGTAACAGATCTAATAATGTAACAGAAATAAAATATTTGACTAATTTCAATTTTATTATTATACATAATAATTATTGATGATATACATTTACATTGCTGTTATTTTTATATTTTTTATAATAATTTCTAATAATAAGATATTGAAAATACCAAAAAATTGGAATTCCTTTTTTAGATTTGAGAATAGTTATAACAAATAAGGTTAATTATATTCATATTATAGCGGATCAGTCCTAAGAAAAGTATAAAATAAGGATAAAGATACAACAATAAAAATTATAATAAGACATTCCTCTGATTTCGTTCGAAAAAGGATGGAGATAGGACAAAAAAAACAATAAGGAAGAATATCGACCCTTCCAGTATTCCAAAGCACACTCTAAAAATAAAAGGGGAGGGGGACGTATATATATGTGGTATATACCTCTCTATATTGAATTGTGGATACATCAATGATAGAATCATTTCTGATTGAAACAAAGATGATTCATACAATAGAGGTGGAACGAGAGGGGATAGCCAAAAAAATAAAATAGGCATACACAATTTTTTAATATAGGAATCATTATATAATGAACTCAATGGTTCCAAGATAAATGAAAAAGTTGGGTAAAATTACAACTGGATCCTTGTCTAAAAGTCTAAAAGGGGGATATGGCGAAATTGGTAGACGCTACGGACTTGATTGGATTGAGCCTTAGTATGGAAACCTGCTAAGTGAAAACTTCCAAATTCAGAGAAACCCTGGAACTAAAAATGGGCAATCCTGAGCCAAATCTTTATTTTTTGAAAAACAAGGGTTTAAAAAAGAGAATAAAAAAGGATAGGTGCAGAGACTCAATGGAAGCTGTTCTAACGAATGGAGTTGACTACGTTGCGTTGGTAACTCAAA